CTTGATTGGCTCTTCCCAGAGGAACGATCTATTTTATTTGATTGATGGATCCAATATTATAATGAATTAAAAAAGAGAGTTAATGAATTAAAAAAGAGAGTGTTCTTATTCGAACCGCCTTGTGATCTTCAACCAATTATGTGCTTCAATATAATTACCTGGAGTAAGCGCTATAGCTTGTTTCCAATATTCAGCAGCTTGATCGGACCAAGCCTCCGCAATTTCAGAATCTCCCTGTCGAATGGCCTGTTCTCCCCGGCCGGAATAGGTGGGTCAATTCCTTCCCTTAGAACCGTACTTGAGAGTTTCCTACCTCATACGGCTCAGCAATCAATTCTTTTGGTGTCCCATCTTAATCTACCATATCTAACTGAATAGGATTTCTCGTAAATCTATCCCATTTTTTTTTCTCGGGTTAACCAGAAGAGGTTAATTACATGAGTTTCAAACTCTAATTTTGATCAATAATCAGTTTTATCTTTTCTCCCACCTTCAGAAGAACATAGGTATCTACCCCTATCGTTAGAATTTTCTGAAAGGTAACTATCTCGGTTTCATATAGAAAGTCATATAGAATCTTTGAAAAGGACTTTCCTCCAGAAGAAAGAAAGGACTTACTATCTTTGGGATCTGATGCTACACCGCTGCTCAATACCTTAGTAGATCGACTCTATTACATAAGTTGATTCCTAACTTTTATCTCATATCATGACATAAGTAAGCAGTTCTTATTGTATCGGCCCCCAAACCTCGCTAATTGATCTTTACGGTGCTTCCTCCATCAATTAGATCCTTTATCCATAGAATCTAGTATATAGGCCATACCTATTTCTTCATATTTCGGCTCGTATGAAGTCTCTTTCTTTGCTACAGCTGATAAAAATCGTTGCTTTGAACGATGCATATGTAGAAAGCCTATTTTGTTTCTAGTATTTACTAGAAGATTTGATCTTTCTTTCCTTCTTTCTATAGTGGAGATAGTCGCACGTAATGACAGATCACAGCCATATTATTAAAAGCTTGTGGTAAGAATGGGTTTCGTTCGAGTGCCCGGAAATAATATTCCAAAGCCTTCGTATGTTCTCCGTTGCTTGTGTGGATAAGGCCTATGTTATAGAGTATATAACTTCGATCATAGGGATCAATTTCTGGTCGCGTAGCTTCATAATAATTTTGTAAAGCTTCCGCATAATTTCCTTCGGATTGAGCCGACATCCGTTACGGTCGTTCATTCTATTCAAAGAATCTCCGTTCCAGAACCGTACGTGAGATTTTCATCTCATACGGCTCCTCCCTTCTGTGCATAGTAATAAGGGAAATAATCCATGGAATCAAAAAAGATTGAAATATTTTTATTATGAACTGACAGGGGCTGGTGTTTTTACAAGAAATCTCTAGCCATCCTTCCTGCAAGAGGTCTGTCTTTTCTTAACACCAAGCGTGTTGGTGCTAGATAGAAATGGTAACTCCAACAATTTCTTTGTCCTCAACGCCCCCTATTTCCAGGAATTAGTCACTTCAACGATCTTCGATGGTTATACGGGTATCCAAAGTACGAACGAGATGGATGTTTGTTGTCCCAACCATTCTTGTTAGTCCCGATCCCGATAAGGAAAAGGAGTAATTTATAACAAAGTTTTCGTGTTGTTGATTCCTAGGTGTAGTGCTTCTTCCCCTATGCGGCCTATTGGTACTAGTGAAGTAGTATTGACCTGCAATACAGAACCTATAGGTTAACCTTTCGCTCAATACTAGAATCGACAATTGAAGCATCTGAGGCTGCATCAATCGGGGATACACGACAGAAGGAATTGTTCTATCTCCAAACTAACTTCACCTTCATCAAGCGTAGGTTTATTTCAAGAATCTTTTTTCTTTGTATCCCGAATCATGTCTCTTTCTCATAAGACTGAGGGCGGTAAATAAATAAAAAAAAAAGAATCAAATCGCACCATCTCTGTAATAGGTAAATGCCTCCTTTTCTCCTGAAGTTGTCGGAATTATTCGTAATAAGATATTGGCTACAATTGAAGAGGTCTTATCAATAAAATTTCCATTTATCCGAGATCTAGGCATAGTTAACAGTCCATTCGATAATTCTTCTCATTCCCCCTCGAGGGAAAATGATCCCACAAACAAAGGAATTGTACAGTACGAAATCACATAAAAACAAACAGACTCATTCTAAAAAAAAAGGATGTGGACCTTCCACTCAAATTGTCCCTTTTGGACAGGGATAGATAGGAAATATTTGAATCCGATTGGATTTCATTCAAATTGAGTAGTATACCAATTATTACTATTTTATCGAAGTTGAGGAATCAAGGAATTTTTCCTACGGATTCTGAGAACTCGAGAAGTTTTTTTGTATCCCTCGAGCCTACGGAAGATCTTTCTTTGACGAAAAGTTTTCTATTTAGAATTTAATTGATCGGTCGTACCTGTATTGCAATAATATGAATGACTCGCTATTCACTCGGTTTCTGGGTCATAATCATAAGATTATGTAGGAGAGATGGCCGAGTGGTTCAAGGCGTAGCATTGGAACTGCTATGTAGACTTTTGTTTACCGAGGGTTCGAATCCCTCTCTTTCCGTACCTTCACCTAATTCACCAACGTTACCAACCGCAATGTATCAAATAACAATTGATACCATTATTCCAACAGTAAGACCTTTATTTGATAGAGATTCTTCCTAATTACTGTGGTATGGAAAATGCCGGAAAGAGTGGAAAAGAATGAAAATCTCACTGCTGATCCATTTGTGATACGTGAGTGGGAGAAAAATCCGGATCAAACCCCTTATTTACTTGACTTTGGCGAAAAAGGGGGGGCAAAATTGCCCGAAGCTTTGTTATTTTAGTTAGGTTCAAGTCTGACGAGAATAATATTCTACGACTAGCAACTCATTGATTTTCAAACCGATCCATTTACTATCTATTATTTGATTTACTAATCCTTTATATTGGGATGAGTGAAAAGTCAAATGTTTTGCCAATTCCTCGTGGGGGGATGAATCAATATAATTTTGAATCAAAGCTCTGGATCTTTGTTCATCTCTCGTAGTAATAATATCTCGGGGTTTGCAGCGATAACTTGGGATATTTACTATACGACCATTAACTAAAATATGTCTATGGTTAACTAATTGCCTGGCTCCGGGAATGGTCGAAGCCATACCCAATCGAAAAAGGATGTTATCCAAACGCATCTCAAGTAGTTGTAGTAAAACCTGCCCTGTTGACCCTTTGGCTTTTCCAGCTATACGAACATATCTAAGCAATTGTCGCTCTGTCAGACCATAATGAAAACGCAATTTTTGTTTTTCTTCTAGACGAATACGATATTGAGATCTTTTCCCGGAACGCGATTGGTTTCTAAGATCACTTCCCGGTCTAGGTCTTTTACTAGTTAGTCCCGGTAAAGCTCCCAGACGACGTATTTTTTTGAAACGAGGCCCTCGGTAACGAGACATAAAGACTCCCCCCCTTATTTTTTTATTTATTTTATTGAAATTTCATTTTACAGAATAAACCTAAGTCAGACTGAACTAAACGATAAACGAAGATAAATCTACTGAAGTACTACAAAGAAGAATGATGAATTGTATCAATATCCGGATTATTTTGTATATATAGGAAGTTAAGGATCCTTTTCTTGATTTGTTCTGTAGAGATTTCACTGCTCCAATCAGTTTTTTATTCATAGTTGTAAGTTCCCACGACATAATAGATCGGTGACCCGACATTTGTAAAAGAAAAAAGGGAGGAGTCTTTTCAATATTCCTTGATCTCAAGGAGACATTATCAATCATGGAAAAAATCGGACAAATAGAGAAAAGCCGGCTATCGGAATCGAACCGATGACCATCGCATTACAAATGCGATGCTCTAACCTCTGAGCTAAGCGGGCTCACATAACAGAAATAGTGCATAGGAATTCGGTAAACTACCGGAATCTTAACTATATAATAATTAATTCTAAATTCTATTAGATTAGAGCGGATCGGTCCTAAGGAAAGGATAAGATAAGAATGCAATTCAGATCATAATGAGACATTCCTCTGGTTTCATTCGGAAAGGGAGGAGATAGGACGAAAAAAAAAGAAGAATGAATATCGACCGTTCCAGTATTCCCAATCGCGCGGGAAAAATGAGAGGGAGAGAGACATGTATATGTGGGATATATCCATCCATATTGAATTGCAGATACATCAATGATAGAATCATTTCCGATTGGACCAAATACTGGCCCACCGATAGAGATGAAAGAAGATGGGTAAGAAATAGGAGCAGACACTTTTTCGATATAGGAATCGGTATCTAATGAATTCAAGGGTTCCAACATAAGAGGGGGGATCACAATGAGATCTCGGCCTCATAAGGGGGATATGGCGAAATTGGTAGACGCTACGGACTTGATTGGATTGAGCCTTGGTATGGAAACCTACTAAGTGGTAACTTCCAAATTCAGAGAAACCCTGGAATTAAAAATGGGCAATCCTGAGCCAAATCCTGTGTTCAAAAAACAAGGGTTCAGAAAGCGAGAATCAAAAAAGGATAGGTGCAGAGACTCAATGGAAGCTGTTCTAACAAATGGAGTTGACTGCATTGGTAGAGGAATCGAATCCTTCTATCGAAACTACAGAAAAGATGACCCTGTATACGTACGTATACATACTGAAATATCAAATAATTAATCACGACTCGAATCCTTATTTTTTTATATGAAAAATTTAAGAATTATTGTGAATCGATTCCAAGTTGAAGGAAGAATCGAATATTCAGTGATCAAATCATTCACTCCCGAGTCTGATAGATCTTTTGAAGAACTGATTAATCGGACGAGAATAAAGATAGAGTCCCATTCTACATGTCAATACAGACAACAATGAAATTTATAGTAAGAGGAAAATCCGTCGACTTTAGAAATCGTGAGGGTTCAAGTCCCTCTATCCCCAATAAAAAAAAAGGCCCATTTGACCCCCTAACCATTTATC